GCAAAACGATCACAATTGATAGAATTATATTATTCAGTAAAGTACTAAATTAGTAATATTAATATTCCTAGCTCTAAAGCCCACTCCTTCCCCATACTACAAGTGAAAGAGAAAATGTAAACACTACCATTAAAGCAGCCCAAGCGAGACTTACTATATCCATGTGAATGATGTCCCTTATCTCTATGAAATGAAGTATTTATTCCATTATTAATTCATAATTATAGTGGAATCAATGGTGCAGAGTCAAAATAGGATTCTTACTTACGGCTAGTGATGAAACAATTTTACGAATCCACTCGTAAAAAGGTCCTTTATTTCTTAGTCAATAGATTCTATTGAAATTTAAAGAATTGGAAATAATAAATAATAAGAAATAATAAAATAAAATATAAAAATATATAAAAAAAATAGAAATATTAAATATTTTAAATATTTAAATATATATAAATATATATTATATTTATATTATTATTTATTAAATATATAAATATATATTATTTATTAATTATTAAATATTTATTATATTAAATATTTATTAAATATATATTATATTTATATTATTATTTATATTATTATATTATATATATTATATATATATAAGTATATATAAGATATTATATAAGATATATAAGATAGATAATGAAATAGAAGAAAAAAAAATAAGAAAAGAAGAATAACCATTTTGATTTCATTTCTGAGCACTCAGAGCCTATCCTGAGTTTGGATACAAAGTATCCTCGCTCAGTTCTTTCCACATCTTTAACCTTAGGAACCAAAATGGAGTGTCTCTTAGGAATCCTTGGATACCAAGATTTACGACTTCTTATTTTCATAGTTCTGATGCCCAGAATAGAATGAATTATCATTATTTCTTTTATTTGGTTCAATTCAGAATAGCCCAAACCAATGCATTAATAAGATTGGATTGCTTCAGATTTATTGGTATCTGTTTGAGCCACACTCAGAAACCAGATTTTTATAAATTTTTATAAAAAAGATGACAGTCTTTTATAGGACCTACGGGTTCTCAAAATCAAGTATCGACAGATCTAGTCCCTTGCCTATGCTTTTGCGGGGCAAGAATTTGTCAAGTTCGATCAGCAGGATTAAAAACTTCCAAGTCTTTTTTTGTTGATCAGGCGACACCCAGATTTGAACTGGGGATAAAGGATTTGCAGTCCCCCGCCTTACCACTTGGCCATGTCGCCAAATTCCATTTGTATTCCCTTAATGGATGAAAAATCCAATTTATTTACGACTAATTATTATCAATTACAATTCTAATCAATTCTAATATTATAATATTATATTTTATAATATTATATTCTAAATATTAATATTAATTATAATATTATATGTGTATATGTAAACCCCAGAACAGTGTAAACTACAGAGCTGGAATTTTTATACGTGGATACCGAATGAATAGAAAATGGACATTATGATTATGATTTTTGATCGAGTGCGACTTGACCTATGTTGCACCAAGTTCAATTATGAGAAAAGATGCGATATATGGATAGCTATATCGGCATGTGCCGGTATGTACTTCCTAAAGATTACTCCTATGAGTATTACGTACGCAATTCAATTGTATTTTATAAATTCTACTACCAAAAAAGATTTGCGAATTACTTTTTGAGCGTTTGTGCTAAAAATAGTTAAACTCTATGCTATTCCTGATTCTTCTGTTTTTATCTCATTCATAGAGAGCAGATTGATTCCCAAATTCATTTATTTTTTGTACCCTGATCGTAATATCATAATAAAAGAATTGGGTAGAAATTGGATCAATTTTCTTATCCGATACCGATAAAAGACTCCGTCAACCTAAGTGACAGAATTTTTTCCCAGGAATGCTTTATCAATTTTAATTTCTTTCTATTTGTACCTGGCTCAAATTCGAACTTGCGTAAAAAATGCCCTCCATTTCTCTGTCTTGCTTCCGTTCATACGTATGATATATATGGATAGAGTTGGCTAAAATTTTATGTGATTCAGTAAACAGAATACCCATTCCATCATTGCTAGATCGATCGGTATGGTTCGATGAATAGTGAGCTAAGCCAATAATGGGATTTTTTCAATAAAGAGGAAACTTCAGATTAAGATGCTCCAGAATGGAAATGAAGGAATGTCCACAATACCTGGATTTAGTCAGATACAATTTGAGGGATTTTTTAGGTTCATTAATCAGGGCTTGGCGGAAGAATTTCATAAGTTTCCAAAAATTGAAGATAGAGATCAAGAAATTGAATTTAATTTATTTGTGGAAACATATCAATTGGTAGAGCCCTTGATAAAAGAAAGAGATGCTGTATATGAATCACTCACATATTCTTCTGAATTATATGTACCCGCGGTCTTAATTTGGAAAACCGATAGAAATATGCAAGAACAAACAGTTTTTATTGGGAACATCCCTATAATGAATTCTTTTGGAACCTCTATAGTAAATGGAATATACCGAATTGTGATCAACCAAATATTGCAAAGTCCTGGTATTTACTACCGTTCAGAATTGGAACATAACGGAATTTCTGTCTATACCAGTACTATAATATCGGATTGGGGGGGAAGGTCAGAATTAGAAATTGACAGAAAAGCAAGGATATGGGCCCGTGTAAGTAGAAAACAAAAAATATCTATTCTAGTTCTATCATCAGCTATGGGTTCGAATATAAGAGAAATTCTAGATAATGTTTGTTACCCTGAGATTTTCTTGTCTTTCCCGAATGAAAAAGAGAAAAAAAAGATTGGGTCAAAAGAAAATGCTATTCTGGAGTTTTATCAACAATTTGCTTGTGTAGGGGTAGGGGGAGATCCGGTATTTTCTGAGTCCTTATGCAAGGAATTACAAAAGAAATTTTTTTACCAAAGATGTGAATTAGGAAAGATTGGTCGACGAAATATAAACCGGAGACTGAATCTTGATATACCCCAAAACAATACATTTTTGTTACCACAAGATATATTGGCTGCTGTGGATCATTTGATTGAAATGAAATTTGGAATGGGTATACTTGACGATATGAATCACTTGAAAAATAAACGTATTCGTTCTGTCGCAGATCTATTACAGGATCAATTCGGATTGGCTCTTGTTCGTTTAGAAAATGCGGTTCGAGGAACTATATGTGGAGCAATCAGGCATAAATTGATACCGACTCCTCAAAATTTGGTAACTTCAACTTCATTAACAACTACTTATGAATCGTTTTTTGGCCTACACCCTTTATCTCAAGTTTTGGATCGAACTAATCCGTTGACACAAATTGTTCATGGGCGAAAATGGAGTTATTTGGGTCCTGGGGGATTGACGGGGCGAACTGCTAGTTTTCGGATACGAGATATCCACCCGAGTCACTATGGACGTATTTGCCCAATTGACACGTCCGAAGGAATCAATGTTGGACTTATTGGATCATTAGCTACTCATGTTAAGGTTGGTTATTGGGGATCTATAGAGAGTCCTTTTTATGAATTATCTGAGAGATCAAAAGAGGCACAGATGGTTCATTTATCACCAAATAGAGATGAATATTATATGGTAGCAGCAGGAAATTCTTTGGCCTTGAATCGGGGTATTCAAGAGCAACAGGTTGTTCCGGCTCGATATCGTCAAGAATTCCTGACTATTGCATGGGAAGAGATTCATCTTAGAAGCATTTTTCCTTTCCAATATTTTTCTATTGGAGCTTCCCTCATTCCTTTTATCGAGCATAATGATGCGAATCGAGCTTTAATGAGTTCTAATATGCAGCGCCAAGCAGTTCCCCTTTCTCGTTCCGAAAAGTGCATTGTTGGAACTGGGTTGGAAGGCCAAACGGCTCTAGATTCGGGTATTTCAGCTATAGCCGAACACAAGGGAAAAATCATTTATACTGATACTCACAAGATCGTTTTCTCAAGTAATGGGGATACTCTAAGCATTCCATTAGTTATGTATCAACGTTCCAACAAGAATACTTTTATGCATCAAAAAACTCAGGTTCGGCGGGGTAAATATATTAAAAAGGGACAAATTCTAGCGGGTGGTGCGGCCACAGCTGGTGGGGAACTCGCTTTAGGAAAAAATGTATTAGTAGCTTATATGCCATGGGAAGGTTACAATTTTGAAGACGCAGTACTAATTAGTGAACGTCTGATTTATGAAGATATTTATACTTCTTTTCACATCCGGAAATATGAAATTCAGACTCATGTAACAAGCCAAGGTCCTGAAAGAATAACTAAGGAGATTCCGCATTTAGAGGCTCATTTACTCCGAAATTTAGACAGAAATGGAATTGTTATGCTGGGATCTTGGATAGAAACAGGTGATATCTTAGTAGGTAAATTAACACCTCAGACAGTGAATGAATCATCATATGCCCCAGAGGATAGATTATTACGAGCTATACTTGGCATTCAGGTATCCACTTCAAAAGAAACTTCGCTAAGACTACCTATAGGTGGAAGGGGCCGAGTTATTGATGTGAGATGGATCCGTAGAAAGGGGGGTTCCAATTATAATCAAGAAAGGATTCGTGTATATATTTCACATAAACGTGAAATAAAAGTGGGGGATAAAGTAGCTGGAAGGCATGGGAATAAAGGTATAATTTCTAAAATTTTGTCTAGACAAGATATGCCCTATTTGCAAGATGGAACGCCCGTTGATATGGTATTCAACCCATTGGGAGTCCCCTCACGAATGAATGTGGGACAGATATTTGAATGTTCGCTCGGGTTAGCGGGGGATCTGTTAAAGAGACATTATAGAATAACACCCTTTGATGAGAGATATGAGCAAGAGGCCTCAAGAAAACTTGTTTTTTCTGAATTATATGAAGCCAGTAAGCAAACAAAAAATCCATGGGTATTTGAACCCGAATATCCGGGAAAAAGCAGAATATTTGATGGAAGAACAGGAGATCCTTTTGAACAACCTGTTCTAATGGGAAAGTCCTATATCCTAAAATTAATTCATCAAGTTGATGATAAAATCCATGGAC